ATCTTTTGGAATAAAAGAAATCAGTAAAAAAGTCCCTCGATGGTCATACAAACTTATCACCGAGTTGGAACAACAGTCGGGCGTAGTTCAAGAAGGCTTACCGGTAGGACATCAGATTCGTTCAAGAAAAACTGACGATGTAGTAATTTTTACTCCTAACAAATGGAATGCTGATAATTTTGATCAAATAGACCTGGTATATACGATAGAATATTCGCAAGAATCGGATTTTCGTCGAGACATAATCAAAGGTTCTATGCGTGCTCAAAGGCGTAAAACTCCTATTTTGAAACTGTTTCAAGCAAATGCGCATTCCCCACTTTTTTTGGACAGAAGAAAAAAATCCCCTTTTTTTTCTTTTGATATCTCCGAACTGATGAAACTTCTTTTTAGAAATTGGATGGGTAAAGGGACAGAATTAAAAGATTATACAGAAGAACAGACAAAAAGAAGAGAGAAACAAGAGGAGAACAAAATAAAGGAAAAAGCGCGGATAGAAATCCCGGAAATATGGGATCTCGTTCCATTTCCGCAAACAACAAGAAGTTTTATATTACTAATTCAATCGAAGCTTAGAAAATATATTATATTACCTTCATTGATAATAGTTAAAAATATTGGGCGTATCTTATTATTCCAACCCCCTGAGTGGTCTGAGGATTTACAGGAATGGAAGAGAGAAAAGCATATTAAATGTACCTATAACGGTGTTCAATTATCAGAAAAAGATTTTCCCGAAAATTGGTTAACAGAAGGTATTCAGATAAAAATACTATTTCCCTTCTGTTTGAAACCTTGGTACAGATCTAATCCTAAGTTGCGGCCCTCTTATAGAGGTCTAAAGAAAGAGCAAAAAAAAGATAATTTTTGTTTTTTAACGGCTGGTGGAATGGAAACCGACCTTCCTTTTGGTTCTCCCCGAAAAAGACCTTCCTTTTTTGAGCCCATTTTTAAGGATTTTCTAGCTCTAAGAGTTTTAATAAGAAGAACAAAAAATTTTTTACAAGGCTCAAAAGAAACAAAAAGGGGGTTTATCAAAAACGTTTTATTTCTGTTTCTAAAAAGAATAAAAAAAGAGCTCTCAAAAGTAAATACAACTCTATTATTTAGATTGAAAGAAGTATATGAATCCGGTGAAACTAACCAAGAAAAAGGTTCTATAATCAGCAATCAGACAATTCATGACTCGTTTAATAAAATTCGATCTACAGATTGGACAAATTATTCACTGAGAGAAAAAAAAATAAAAAATATAACTGATAGAACAAGCACAATCAGAAAGAAAATAAAGAGTATTACAAAAGAAAAAAAAAAAGGAACTCCAGGAATAAATAGTAGTCCTAATAAAACAAGTTATAATGTAGAATCACCAAAAGATATTTGGCAAATATTAAAAAGAAGAAATACTCGATTAATCTGTAAATTACAGGTTTTTCTAAAAATTTTCATTGAAAAAATATACATAGATATCTTTCTATATATCATTAATATTGCCAGAATGTATACACAACTTGTTCTTGAATCAACAAAAAAAATTATTCAAAAACAAAAATATAAATACATTTACAATAATGAAACAAACCAAGAAACAATTAAAAAAACAAATCAAAATACAATTCACTTTATTTCGACTATAAAAAAGTCACTTTATAATATTAGGAATAGTAAGAAAAATTCACATCTTTTTTTTGACTTATCCTCCTTGTCGCAAGCATATGTATTTTACAAATTATCACAAACCCGAGTTATTAATTTGTATAAGTTAAGATCTGTTCTTGAATATCATGGAACATCTTTTTTTCTTAAGACTGCAATAAAAGATTCTTTTGGAACACAAGGAATATTTCATTCCGAATTAGGGCATACGAAATTTCCAAGTTCTGGAACGAATCAATGGAAAAACTGGTTAAGAGGTCATTATCAATACAATTTATCTCAGATTAGATGGTCTGGATTAATACCACAAAAATGGCGAAATACAATCAATCAACGCCGTATAACTCAAAAAAAAGATTTAACAAAATGGGATTCAAAAGACCGATTACTTCATTACAAAAAACAAAATGATTTTGAAGTATATTCATTACCAAACCCAAATAAAAAAGATAATTTTAAAAAATACTATAGATATGACCTTTTATCATATAAATCTATTAATTATGAAAGGAAGACGGACTCATATATTATTTATGGATCACCATTGCAAGTAAATAACAACCAAAGAATTTCTTATAATTACACCACACATAAACAAAAATTCTTTGATATACTAGAGAATATTCCTATCAATAATTATCTAGGAAAGGGTGATATTATGTATATAGAAAAAAATCCAGATAGAAAATATTTTGATTGGAATATTCTCAACTTTTTTCTAAGAGAAAAAGTTGATATTGAGACCTGGATCAAAATGGATCCCAACAGTAATAAAAAAACTAAGATTGGAAGTAAGAATTACCAAAAAATTGATAAAATTCATAAGAACGATCTTTTTTATCTT